AACAGACGTATATGCTTTAGGTCAACATATAGCTATGTCTGCTCACAAAGCGCGAAGAGTAATTGATCAAATTCGTGGACGTTCCTACGAAGAAACACTTATGATACTAGAACTCATGCCTTATCGAGCATGTTATCCAATTTTTAAATTGGTTTATTCTGCAGCAGCAAATGCTAGTTACATTCTGGGTTCCAACGAAGCAAATTTAATCATTAGTAAAGCTGAAGTCAACGAGGGTACTCCCGTGAAGAAATTAAAACCTCGAGCTCGAGGGCGTAGTTATCCGATAAAAAGACCTACCTGCCATATAACTATTGTAGTGAAAGATTTGTCCTTACCCGAATATGAATATGAAAGGAAAAACTTTATTGAATGGCTAATAAAAAAACCTAAATGGAAAAATAAGTATACAGATGTGTGAGTGTAATTCTCCCTAGGATTAAAAGCACTTTCTGAACTCTTCATTTTCAAATGAGATCCACATCCTTCACAAATATCCAATTTTTCTTTGAAAAACATCTTATAATTTAATGTATAACACTCTTCGCATAGAACCCACAAATTTTTGTGTTTGTGAGTGTAATTCTCCTCAGTATCACTTTCTTTTTGAGTGTAATCCGCCTCAGTATCACTTTCTTTTTGAGTGTAATCCGCCTCAGTATCACTTTCTTTTTGAGTGTAATACTCCTTAATATCACTTTCTTTTTGAGTGTAATCCGCCTCAGTATCACTTTCTATTTGAGTGTAATTCTCCTCAGTATCACTTTCTTTTTGAGTGTAATTCTCCTCAGTATCACTTTCTTTTTGAGTGTAATCCTCCTCAGTATCACTTTCTTTTTGAGTGTAATACTCCTCAATATATCTTTCTATGTAATCCGCCTCAGTATCACTTTCTATTTGAGTGTAATACTCCTCAGTATCACTTTCTTTTTGAGTGTAATCCGCCTCAGTATCACTTTCTTTTTGAGTGTAATACTCCTTAATATATCTTTCTATGTAATCCGCCTCAGTATCACTTTCTTTTTGAGTGTAATACTCCTTAATATATCTTTCTATGTAATCCTCCTCAGTATCACTTTCTTTTTGAGTGTAATTCTCCTCAGTATCACTTTCTATGTAATCCTCCTCAGTATCACTTTCTTTTTGAGTGTAATTCTCCTCAGTATCACTTTCTATGTAATCCTCCTCAGTATCACTTTCTTTTTGAGTGTAATTCTCCTCAGTATCACTTTCTATGTAATCCTCCTCAGTATCACTTTCT